CTGGTTGAATCCAACCTATTCTTGAAATAAACAACCCGCACACACTCCCTTTCCAAAAAAGATCAATACACCAATCACTACCGTGAGATTTATTAGATTTGTTGCTAAAATATCGGTATTAAACCCGAAACTCCCGGCGGATGGCCAGTGACCCAAGAAAACGAAAGAATCGGTTACATTTGTCATATGATCTCCTCTTATAGATAAGCTAAAAAATCGTTGTATTACTTTACCGTTTTGCTACTTCGAAATTTGAAATCGGTTCGAAAATCGATTCAATTTCGAAATGAAAAAAAAAATTTGTCTGTTTTCAATTGATATTCCCAATAAGAATTGGAATAGAATTAGTTGGACTATAATTAGGTACTAGGTTTCATGTCAATTGCGAAATACATCTTTTGTTGCAACACTTCTCCGTTGGACTAAGAGGGGGAAGGAAGGAAGAAAGCGAGTGGGTAACACTAATTCCTCATCCTCAAATCAGTCCTTCCCGTGGGTTATTTTCTCAACGAATAATTAATTGTGTAGTATTGAGATTGTGTAGTATTGAGATTTTGATATAATGTGAAAAAGCAATCTGCAAGTCCAAGACAAGAAAATAAATATGTATTTCTCATCTTTCTTTTCTCAGATTAAACAAAAGGATTCGCAAATAAAAGCGCTAATGCTACAACCAATCCATAAATTGTTAAAGCTTCCATAAAAGCCAAACTAAGTAATAAAGTACCTCGTATTTTTCCCTCTGCCTCGGGCTGTCTCGCAATCCCTTCTACAGCTTGGCCCGCAGCAGTACCTTGACCAACTCCAGGTCCAATAGAAGCAAGCCCTACAGCCAATCCAGCAGCAATAACGGAAGCGGCGGAAATCAGTGGATTCATGATAAGTTCCTCACAAAAAAAAAAGAAATGGTTAATGATACAATCAACCAACGAATTATGGCCTAATTATTCCATTGCTAATCTTCATCGAGTCGAAATAACTAAAAACTCCGAATTGAACTAGAAATAATATTGAATCATTAGCTCAGTAGAAAGACTTCATCTTTTTTAGTTCCTATTTGTGGCGTCTTTCTGAATCACTACAACTTGAGTTTTTCCATTTCCTTTTGGAATCGTTCTTCGAGACTTTTTTATTTATTTTATCTGTTTATTCATTCAATTCACAGTCATAAACGAAACGTAAGTGTGATTGGCATACCATACCTATCTAAATTCAAGTAGGGCCAATCAAATATTAGTTCATATATAACTTGTCAATATCTAATATCAAATATACATATCTTTCTTCCATAACGTAAACCGCCTATTGTATCTGAAATTGAATCGAATTTTCTAATCGTTTTTCGAAACATTTTTTTTATTGATTATTTACAGGAGTTAACTTATAGCCATTCGAAGATCCTTTTTTTCTATTACCGTAGACTTTCCTTGTCTATTTAGAGAATATAAATAGATTATCTTGATAGAATAGAGTATCGTGAGCCACGCGTATATTGCCTTGATCTTAGCTAAAAAATGGACGCTTCCTAAGACTAATCAATGATGACCCTCCATAGATTCGCCTATATACGCTGCGGCTAAAGTTGCAAAAATAAGAGCCTGAATACCACTTGTAAATAATCCGAGGAACATAACAGGTATAGGAATCACTAAAGGGACTAAAGAAACAAGAACAACAACTACTAATTCATCCGCTAATATATTTCCGAAAAGTCGAAAACTAAGTGATAGAGGTTTTGTGAAATCTTCTAAGATATTAATGGGTAAAAGAATTGGAGTTGGTTGAACGTATTTACCAAAATAACCTAATCCCCTTTTTGTAAGACCCGCATAGAAATAGGCTACTGACGTGAGTAAAGCTAAAGCAACAGTAGTATTTATATCATTCGTGGGTGCGGCTAACTCCCCGTGGGGTAATTGGATTAGTTTCCAAGGTAACAGAGCCCCTGACCAATTAGAAACAAAAATAAATAGAAACATAGTCCCAATAAAGGGAACCCAAGGGCGATATTCTTCCCCAATTTGAGTTTTGCTCACATCTCGGATGAATTCAAGAACATATTCAAAGAAATTCTGACCGCCAGTCGGAATTGTTTGTGGATTCCGAACAGCTATAGCAGCTGAACCTAATAAGATAGCAATTACAACCCAAGAAGTAATAAGTACCTGGCCATGGATTTGGAAACCACCTATTTGCCAATAGAAATGTTGGCCCACTTCCACACCAGATATATCGTATAACCCCTTTAGTGTGTTGATTGAATATGATAGAACATTCATATTGTCCTCTGACAGAAATATAACTTTTAAAGAAATTATTTTGATTCAACCATCTCTTATCTCTTTCTCGACTTGTCTACTTGAATTTTATATTTAGAATACCGATTAATCACATAATATTCCCAGTAATTTCTATATATTCCCAGTATATATTGTGAGATTCAGGAATAATAACCGATTCTATTATCAAGTTTAGGCAGGAAATTGTTGCTGTTATTATGAATCAAGGATTTCTTATATAGCTAGAGCGGCCCTCACAAATTGCAAATACTAATTTGGTAAGAATTAATCGGATTGAAGCTATAGCGTCATCATTCGCCGGAATCGAAATATCCGCGAGATCCGGATCACAATTTGTATCGATTAAACAAATCGTTGGAATTCCTAACGTAATACATTCTCGAAGGGCCGTATATTCTTCTTGTTGATCAACGATGATTACAATATCAGGTAACCCTGTCATATATTTAATCCCACCCAGATATGTTTGCAAGTGAGATAATTGTCTCTTCAACATGGCGGCATCTCTCTTCGGAAGACGGGCGAGTCTCCCTGTCTTTTGTTCAATTCGCAAGTCCCTGAATTTTTGAAGTCTCGTTTCTGTAGTGGACCAATTCGTTAACATACCCCCAAGCCACTTTTTATTAACATAATGACATCGAGCCCTTATTGCAGCCCATGCTACTGAATCAGCTGCTTTATTTTTTGTCCCAACAATTAAAAATTGTTTTCCTCTACTTGCTGCGTCAAAAACTAAATCACAAGCCTCGGATAAAAAACGAGCAGTTCTAGTAAGATTTATAATATGAATACCCTTACATTTTGCAGAGATATAAGGCGCCATTCTAGGATTCCATTTCCGAGTACCGTGACCAAAATGAACTCCCGCCTCCATCATCTCTTCCAAATTAATGTTCCAATATCTTCTTGTCATTTCTCCCCACACTCCCCCCACCCTTTTTTTTTAATAAAGAGATGAGGTATCTTAAAATAAATAAAATAATTGTTCCAACGGAACCTTCTTTTCTAACGCGGATTGGCCATTGATACACAACCCAAACCATTAATTCCTTTCTATTCGTTATTATTTAAATTTATAAATTTAAATAATAAATTAAATAACCATAACAAATACATAGAAGATAAAAAGGATGAATCTCTTGTATTAAATCTAAATCCCGGAAATCATTGTTGTTTTGATCTATCATGTAAATTGTTTGAAAAACAAGAAGCAAATAATTCTCTGTGGTAAAACAAAATATCTCTCATTTCTCCCTCGAATAGATTCTTGTTTTTTGTTTTCAAGGGAATGTTCTTATGTTGATTTGAACGGTGTACGAATCCTTTGAATCCGGTACCAACCGGTATCATCCCCCCCAGAACAACGTTTTCTTTTAGTCCTTTCAACCAATCGATACGACCCCGGAGAGCAGCTTTTGCTAAAACTCGAGCAGTTTCTTGAAAACTTGCTTCGGAGATAAAACTTTGAGTATTCAAAGATGCTCTCGTTATTCCCAATAAGATAGCTCGATAACAGATTGCTTCTTCCAAAGCGCGCCCCGTTCGTTCCGCCCGCAACAATCCAATTAGTTCTCCGGGCAAAAAAACATTAGACATTCCATCTTCCGAAACCAACACCTTTGATGTGATTTGACGTACAATAATTTCTATATGCCGATTATGGATCTGCACCCCCTGGGATCGATAAACCTTTTGGATCTTATTAACCAAAGAGATACGACTTTGCGCTATAGTTAACTCAGCCCCAATCAAGAATCCCCAAGGAATTCCTAGAATTCTTGTTATATGTTCGTTCCAACCATCAATCCTCTTTTGTAGATTCATCGATATTGAATCAATCGAACGAACTTCTAAAACTTGTTCAACTTTTGGAAGACCTTGCGTTATATCACCAGACCTGGATTTTTCATATATAAATGTAACTAATGTATCCCCTTCATAAATGATTTCCCCATAATGACCATGAACTGTTGCTCCCGGAGTGGCCAAATAAGGCTTAGCCGATCTTATTACTACCGAGTCAAATTGAACAATTAGAACTTGACCCGATTTTAAGTGTGGCCCATGTTTGGCTATACATACATTTTCACAAAGAAATTGTCCAAGAAAAATTTTGGTGGATGTCTCTTCCCAAAAACTGTAATGAAGAAAATACCAATTCAATTTGAATGGATTCAAAATGCCGTTACTGCATGGATCGGGATTATAAATTCTCCCATTTTCATCCATTAAATAATATTTCAATTTAAGGACTTGAAGGGTTTGTTTTAAATTGTCAAGTTGTAAATACTTAGTTACCAAGACCTGATTATGAGTTATTAAATGGTAAAATAACCAAAAATTCGCAAATTGAAGGGCTGTTCCTAAAGGACCGAACGAATTCCTAATTGGAATTTGTTGATCTTTTTTACCTGATTGTTTGTGATATTTTACACCGTTGAGTGTGAATGGACCCAGTCGAAAACAATTGGATGATGACAAAATTATAAAAGATTGACATTCCTTATTTAGACCCGACAAGGTACGAACAGTTCCTTGATTTTGGTTAAATGCTTGTTGAAGTTTTTTCTTTGAATGATTTGAATGAATCGAATAAAATGGATTCATATTGGTATGATATGATTCATCATCAGAAACAAATAAGGTATCATTCCTTTTCCCGATATCCGAAATACCGGATTTTACTAAATCGATCCTTAG